CGAGCCGTAATCAAAGGATCTATGCGCAGTCAAAGGCGTAAAATGGTTATTTGGGGACCGTCTCAAGGAAATCCCCATTCCCCTCTTTTTTTGGAAAAAATGGAAGATTTTCCTTTTCCTATATCCGACCTAATGAATCTTTTTTTTAATATTAGAGATTGGTTGGGTAAAAAGTCAGAATTTGAAATTTTAGATCAACAATTCCAAATAAAAAAAAACAACCAGGAAGACGCAATGGAATTCTGGGAAAACATTCCATATGCACAAAAAACAAGAAGTATTCTGTTACTAGCACAATCAATTTTTAGAAGGTATATTAAATTACCCTTATTGATAATAGCTAAGAATATTGGCCGTATTTTATTACGGCAATCTCCGGAATGGTATGAGGATTTCCAAGATTGGAATAGAGAAATTTATTTAAAGTGCAGCTATAATGGTCTTCAATTCTCCAAAACAGAATTTCCTAAAAATTGGTTAATAGAAGGTTTTCAGATCAAAATCTTATATCCTTTTCATTTGAAACCGTGGCACGGATCTAAGCTACGACTCTCTGATAGAGATCGAAAGCAACAAGATGATTTTGATTCTTGTTTTTTAACAGTTTTGGGAATGGAAACAGAATATCCTTTTGGTCCTCCTCGAAAAACACCTTCCTTTTTTGAACCCGTTTTTAAAGATATAGACTACAAAGTCGAAATAAGAAATTTTAATTTTAGAGTTCAAAGAGTTTTAAAAAAAATAACAAAGCAACAAGAAAAAGCATTTTTATTTTTAAAACAAATACTTTTAAAAGGAAAGAAAATTCCATTATTTATACCGAGAGAAATATATGAATCAAGTGAAACTCAAACAGAAAAGGATTCGATAATCAGCACTCAGATAATTCATGAATCATTTAGTCAAAATAAATCTAGAGATTATTCACAGGCAAAAGAAGAGATTAAACATAGAATTGATAGAAGAAACACAATCAGAAATCAAATAGAAATAATGAAAAAAAATAAAAAGAATAATCGAGAATCACCCCCAAAAATTTGGAAAATATTAAAAAGAAAAAATATTGAATTAATATTTCAATTTTGCATTGAAAAAATATACGTAGATATCTTTTTATGTATAATTAATATGCGCAGAATTTCTCTACAACTTTTTATGGAATCAACAAAAAAAATTCTTGAAAAATACATTGACAATAATGAAATAAATAAAGATAAAGAAAGAATTAATAAAAAAAAACAAAATAAAATTGACTTCATTTCGCCTATGACTATAAAAAAGGCTTTTGATAATCTTAGAAATAGTAAGCAGAAGCCACATATTTTTTTTGATTTATCTTACTTGTCACAAAAATATGTATTTTTTAAATTATCACAAACCCAAGTGATTAACTTCAATAAGTTAAGATCTATTCTTCAATATAATGGACCATCTTTTTTTCTTAAGAATGAAATAAAGGATTTTTTTGGAACACAAGGAATATTTGATTCCAAAGTAAGACATAACAAACTTTCAAATTATGAAAAGAATCCATGGAAAAACTGGTTAAGAAGTCATTATCAATATGATTTATCTCAGATTACATGGTCTACATTAGTCCCACAAAAATGGCGAAATCAAATAAATCAATGCCATATGTCTCAAAATGATGATTTAAAGAAAGGGTATTTCTATGAAAAAGACCCATTATTGGATTACAAAAAAAAACAAAATTTGAAAGTATATTTATTACCAAATAAAGAGGATAATTTTCAAAAAAACTATAGATATGATCTTTTCTCATATAAATATATGAATTCTGAAACTAAGAATAAGTCTGATATTTATAGATCATCATTAGAAACAATAAAGAAGCAAGAAAATTCCACCAAAAATAAAGAAACTTTTTTTAACATACTCAATAATATTCCTATCAAGAATTATCTAGAAAAAAGTGATATTATATATATGGAAAAAAATACAGATAGAAAATATTTGGGTTGGAAATTTAATACAAATATTCAGGTTGAACCTAATAAGGACCAAATAACAGAGAATTCTCATAATAATGGTCTTTTTTATCTTCCAATTAAATCAAATTCCAAAATCAATTATAAAAAGGTCTTTTTTGATTGGATGGGAATGAATGAAAAATTATTAATCTTAAATCACCTCATATCGAATCCTAAAGTTTTTTTATTTCCAGAGTTTTTAATACTTTATCATAAATATAAAGAGAAACCTTGGTTTATCCCAAGCAACTTACTTCTTTTTAATTTGAATATCAATCCAAATTTTAGTGAAAATCCAAATATCAAAGGAAAACAAGAGGCGGATGAATATTTTTTAAATTTTAGACCATCAAATTCAAAACAATATTTTGAATTAAAGAATCAAAACAATATTGAAGAATATTTTTTAGAATCGATCGAAAAACTAAAAGTATTCCTTAAAGGAGATTTTCCTTTTCAATTAAGATGGACTGGACGTTTGAATCAATTGAATCAAAAAATGATGAATA